ATTGGCTCTTCCCAGAGGAACGATCTATTTTATTTGATTGATGGATCCAATATTATAATGAATTAAAAAAGAGAGTTAATGAATTAAAAAAGAGAGTGTTCTTATTCGAACCGCCTTGTGATCTTCAACCAATTATGTGCTTCAATATAATTACCTGGAGTAAGCGCTATAGCTTGTTTCCAATATTCAGCAGCTTGATCGGACCAAGCCTCCGCAATTTCAGAATCTCCCTGTCGAATGGCCTGTTCTCCCCGGCCGGAATAGGTGGGTCAATTCCTTCCCTTAGAACCGTACTTGAGAGTTTCCTACCTCATACGGCTCAGCAATCAATTCTTTTGGTGTCCCATCTTAATCTACCATATCTAACTGAATAAGATTTCTCGTAAATCTATCCCATTTTTTTTTTTCTCGGGTTAACCAGAAGAGGTTAATTACATGAGTTTCAAACTCTAATTTTGATCAATAATCAGTTTTATCTTTTCTCCCACCTTCAGAAGAACATAGGTATCTACCCCTATCGTTAGAATTTTCTGAAAGGTAACTATCTCGGTTTCATATAGAAATTCATATAGAATCTTTGAAAAGGACTTTCCTCCAGAAGAAAGAAAGGACTTACTATCTTTGGGATCTGATGCTACACCGCTGCTCAATACCTTAGTAGATCGACTCTATTACATAAGTTGATTCCTAACTTTTATCTCATATCATGACATAAGTAAGCAGTTCTTATTGTATCGGCCCCCAAACCTCGCTAATTGATCTTTACGGTGCTTCCTCCATCAATTAGATCCTTTATCCATAGAATCTAGTATATAGGCCATACCTATTTCTTCATATTTCGGCTCGTATGAAGTCTCTTTCTTTGCTACAGCTGATAAAAATCGTTGCTTTGGACGATGCATATGTAGAAAGCCTATTTTGTTTCTAGTATTTACTAGAAGATTTGATCTTTCTTTCCTTCTTTCTATAGTGGAGATAGCCGCACGTAATGACAGATCACAGCCATATTATTAAAAGCTTGTGGTAAGAATGGGTTTCGTTCGAGTGCCCGGAAATAATATTCCAAAGCCTTCGTATGTTCTCCGTTGCTTGTGTGGATAAGGCCTATGTTATAGAGTATATAACTTCGATCATAGGGATCAATTTCTGGTCGCGTAGCTTCATAATAATTTTGTAAAGCTTCCGCATAATTTCCTTCGGATTGAGCCGACATCCGTTACGGTCGTTCATTCTATTCAAAGAATCTCCGTTCCAGAACCGTACGTGAGATTTTCATCTCATACGGCTCCTCCCTTCTGTGCATAGTAATAAGGGAAATAATCCATGGAATCAAAAAAGATTGAAATATTTTTATTATGAACTGACAGGGGCTGGTGTTTTTACAAGAAATCTCTAGCCATCCTTCCTGCAAGAGGTCTGTCTTTTCTTAACACCAAGCGTGTTGGTGCTAGATAGAAATGGTAACTCCAACAATTTCTTTGTCCTCAACGCCCTCTATTTCCAGGAATTAGTCACTTCAACGATCTTCGATGGTTATACGGGTATCCAAAGTACGAACGAGATGGATGTTTGTTGTCCCAACCATTCTTGTTAGTCCCGATCCCGATAAGGAAAAGGAGTAATTTATAACAAAGTTTTCGTGTTGTTGATTCCTAGGTGTAGTGTTTCTTCCCCTATGCGGCCTATTGGTACTAGTGAAGTAGTATTGACCTGCAATACAGAACCTATAGGTTAACCTTTCGCTCAATACTAGAATCGACAATTGAAGCATCTGAGGCTGCATCAATCGGGGATACACGACAGAAGGAATTGTTCTATCTCCAAACTAACTTCACCTTCATCAAGCGTAGGTTTATTTCAAGAATCTTTTTTCTTTGTATCCCGAATCATGTCTCTTTCTCATAAGACTGAGGGCGGTAAATAAATAAAAAAAAAAAAAGAATCAAATCGCACCATCTCTGTAATAGGTAAATGCCTCCTTTTCTCCTGAAGTTGTCGGAATTATTCGTAATAAGATATTGGCTACAATTGAAGAGGTCTTATCAATAAAATTTCCATTTATCCGAGATCTAGGCATAGTTAACAGTCCATTCAATAATTCTTCTCATTCCCCCTCGAGGGAAAATGATCCCACAAACAAAGGAATTGTACAGTACGAAATCACATAAAAACAAACAGACTCATTCTAAAAAAAAAGGATGTGGACCTTCCACTCAAATTGTCCCTTTTGGACAAGGATAGATAGGAAATATTTGAATCCGATTGGATTTCATTCAAATTGAGTAGTATACCAATTATTACTATTTTATCTAAGTTGAGGAATCAAGGAATTTTTCCTACGGATTCTGAGAACTCGAGAAGTTTTTTTTTTATCCCTCGAGCCTACGGAAGATCTTTCTTTGACGAAAAGTTTTCTATTTAGAATTTAATTGATCGGTCGTACCTGTATTGCAATAATATGAATGACTCGCGATTCACTCGGTTTCTGGGTCATAATAATAAGATTATGTAGGAGAGATGGCCGAGTGGTTCAAGGCGTAGCATTGGAACTGCTATGTAGACTTTTGTTTACCGAGGGTTCGAATCCCTCTCTTTCCGTACCTTCACCTAATTCACCAACGTTACCAACCGCAATGTATCAAATAACAATTGATACCATTATTCCAACAGTAAGACCTTTATTTGATAGAGATTCTTCCTAATTACTGTGGTATGGAAAATGCCGGAAAGAGTGGAAAAGAATGAAAATCTCACTGCTGATCCATTTGTGATACGTGAGTGGGAGAAAAATCCGGATCAAACCCCTTATTTACTTGACTTTGGCGAAAAAGGGGGGGCAAAATTGTCCGAAGCTTTGTTATTTTAGTTAGGTTCAAGTCTGACGAGAATAATATTCTACGACTAGCAACTCATTGATTTTCAAACCGATCCATTTACTATCTATTATTTGATTTACTAATCCTTTATATTGGGATGAGTGAAAAGTCAAATGTTTTGCCAATTCCTCGTGGGGGGATGAATCAATATAATTTTGAATCAAAGCTCTGGATCTTTGTTCATCTCTCGTAGTAATAATATCTCGGGGTTTGCAGCGATAACTTGGGATATCTACTATACGACCATTAACTAAAATATGTCTATGGTTAACTAATTGCCTGGCTCCAGGAATGGTCGAAGCCATACCCAATCGAAAAAGGATGTTATCCAAACGCATCTCAAGTAGTTGTAGTAAAACCTGCCCTGTTGACCCTTTGGCTTTTCCAGCTATACGAACATATCTAAGCAATTGTCGCTCTGTCAGACCATAATGAAAACGCAATTTTTGTTTTTCTTCTAGACGAATACGATATTGAGATCTTTTCCCGGAACGCGATTGGTTTCTAAGATCACTTCCCGGTCTAGGTCTTTTACTAGTTAGTCCCGGTAAAGCTCCCAGACGGCGTATTTTTTTGAAACGAGGCCCTCGGTAACGAGACATAAAGACTCCCCCCCTTTTTTTTTATTTATTTTATTGAAATTTCATTTTACAGAATAAACCTAAGTCAGACTGAACTAAACGATAAACGAAGATAAATCTACTGAAGTACTACAAAGAAGAATGATGAATTGTATCAATATCCGGATTATTTTGTATATATAGGAAGTTAAGGATCCTTTTCTTGATTTGTTCTGTAGAGATTTCACTGCTCCAATCAGTTTTTTATTCATAGTTGTAAGTTCCCACGACATAATAGATCGGTGACCCGACATTTGTAAAAGAAAAAAGGGAGGAGTCTTTTCAATATTCCTTGATCTCAAGGAGACATTATCAATCATGGAAAAAATCGGACAAATAGAGAAAAGCCGGCTATCGGAATCGAACCGATGACCATCGCATTACAAATGCGATGCTCTAACCTCTGAGCTAAGCGGGCTCACATAACAGAAATAGTGCATAGGAATTCGGTAAACTACCGGAATCTTAACTATATAATAATTAATATTAATAGAATGAAGAATCGAATTCTATTCCATTAAAAATGATTAATTAATATCATAAGAATATTCTTATATATTATAATATAACTATAACTATAACTATATAGAATTTTTATTGAAAATTCGAGTGATTGATATTATCATTCTATGAATTCTTATTATATTTTCTATTATTATTAGATTAGAAATTGGATTATTAGAAATTTCTATTTCTTTGATTTCGAATTTTTTTTCTTTAAATGCAAAATATTACATTTGAAATAATTATATATAACTATATCCATATTAGTTATAGCAGATTCTATTAATTCTAAATTCTATTAGATTAGAGCGGATCGGTCCTAAGGAAAGGATAAGATAAGAATGCAATTCAGATCATAATGAGACATTCCTCTGGTTTCATTCGGAAAGGGAGGAGATAGGACGAAAAAAAAAGAAGAATGAATATCGACCGTTCCAGTATTCCCAATCGCGCGGGAAAAATGAGAGGGAGAGAGACATGTATATGTGGGATATATCCATCCATATTGAATTGCAGATACATCAATGATAGAATCATTTCTGATTGGACCAAATACTGGCCCACCGATAGAGATGAAAGAAGATGGGTAAGAAATAGGAGCAGACACTTTTTCGATATAGGAATCAGTATCTAATGAATTCAAGGGTTCCAACATAAGAGGGGGGATCACAATGAGATCTCGGCCTCATAAGGGGGATATGGCGAAATTGGTAGACGCTACGGACTTGATTGGATTGAGCCTTGGTAGGGAAACCTACTAAGTGGTAACTTCCAAATTCAGAGAAACCCTGGAATTAAAAATGGGCAATCCTGAGCCAAATCCTGTGTTCAGAAAACAAGGGTTCAGAAAGCGAGAATCAAAAAAGGATAGGTGCAGAGACTCAATGGAAGCTGTTCTAACAAATGGAGTTGACTGCATTGGTAGAGGAATCGAATCCTTCTATCGAAACTACAGAAAAGATGACCCTGTATACATACGTATACATACTGAAATATCAAA